CTTCCAATATCAATAGGTTGATTGTTTCGCTCCTGTATCTTCCAAAAGGGAAAAAGATTTCTGAGAGTTGTTTCATGGATCCGCAAGAGAGTACTTGGGTTCTCCCAATAAATAAAAAGTGTATCATGCCTGAATCTGATCGGAGTTCGCGGTGGTGGAGGAACCGGATCGGAAAAAAGAGGGATTCTAGTTGTAAGATATCTAATGAAACCGTAGCTGGAATTGAGATCTCATTCAAAGAGAAAGATAGCAAATATCTGGAGTTTCTTTTTTTATCCTATACGGATGATCCGATCCGCAAGGACCATGATTGGGAATTGTTTGATCGTCTTTCTCCGAGGAAGAAGCGAAACATAATCAACTTGAATTCGGGACAGCTATTCGAAATCTTAGGGAAAGACTTGATTTGTTATCTCATGTCTGCTTTTCGTGAAAAAAGACCAATTGAAGGGGAGGTTTTCTTCAAACAACAAGGAGCTGAGGCAACTATTCAATCAAATGATATTGAGCATGTTTCCCATCTCTTCTCGAGAAACAAGTGGGGTATTTCTTTGCAAAATTGTGCTCAATTTCATATGTGGCAATTCCGCCAAGATCTCTTCGTTAGTTGGGGGAAGAATCAGCACGAATCGGATTTTTTGAGGAACGTATCGAGAGAGAATTTGATTTGGTTAGACAATGTGTGGTTGGTAAACAAGGATCGGTTTTTTAGCAAGGTACGGAATGTATTGTCAAATATTCAATATGATTCCACAAGATCTATTTTCGTTCAAGTAAGGGATTCTAGCCAATTGAAAGGATCTTCTGATCAATCCATAGATCATTTCGATTCCATTAGAAATGAGGATTCGGAATATCACACATTGATCGATCAAACAGAGATTCAGCAACTAAAAGAAAGATCGATTCTTTTGGATCCTTCCTTTCTTCAAACGGAACGAACAGAGATAGAATCAGATCGATTCCCGAAATGCCTTTTTGGATCTTCCTCAATGTCCCGGCTATTCACGGAACGTGAGAAGCAGATGAATAATCATCTGCTTCCGGAAGAAATCGAAGAATTTCTTGGGAATCCTACAAGATCAATTCGTTCTTTTTTCTCTGACAGATGGTCAGAACTTCATCTGGGTTCGAATCCTACTGAGAGGTCCACTAGAGATCAGAAATTTTTGAAGAAAAAACAAGATGTTTCTTTTGTCCCTTCCAGGCGATCGGAAAATAAAGAAATGGTTGATATATTCAAGATAATTACGTATTTACAAAATACCGTCTCAATTCATCCTATTTCATCAGATCCGGGATGTGATATGGTTCCGAAGGATGAACCGGATATGGACAGTTCCAATAAGATTTCATTCTTGAAAAAAAATCCATTTTTTGATTTATTTCATCTATTCCATGACCGGAACAAAGGGGGATACACGTTACACCACGATTTTGAATCAGAAGAGAGATTTCAAGAAATGGCAGATCTATTCACTCTATCAATAACCGAGCCGGATCTGGTGTATCATAGGGGATTTGCCTTTTCTATTGATTCCTACGGGTTGGATCAAAAAAAATTCTTGAATGAGGTATTCAACTCCAGAGATGAATCGAAAAAGAAATCTTTATTGGTTCTACCTCCTCTTTTTTATGAAGAGAATGAATCTTTTTATCGAAGGATCAGAAAAAAATCGGTCCGGATCTACTGCGGGAATGATTTGGAAGATCCAAAACTAAAAACAGCGGTATTTGCTAGCAACAACATAATGGAGGCAGTCAATCAATATAGATTGATCCGAAATCTGATTCAAATCCAATATAGCACCTATGGGTACATAAGAAATGTATCGAATCGATTCTTTTTAATGAATAGATCCGATCGCAACTTCGAATATGGAATTCAAAGGGATCGAATAGGAAATGATACTCTGAATCATATAACTATAATGAAATATACGATCAACCAACATTTATCGAATTTGAAAAAGAGTCAGAAGAAATGGTTTGATCCTCTTATTTCTCGAACCGAGAGATCCATGAATCGGGATCCTGATGCATATAGATACAAATGTTCCAATGGGAGCAAGAATTTCCAAGAACATTTGGAACATTTCGTTTCTGAACAGAAGAACCGTTTTCAAGTAGTGTTCAATCGATTACGTATTAATCAATATTCGATTGATTGGTCCGAGGCTATCGACAAACAAGATTTGTCTAAGTCACTTCGTTTCTTTTTGTCCAAGTCACTTCTCTTTTTGTCCAAGTCACTTCCCTTTTTGTCCAAGTCACTTCCCCTTTTCTTTGTGAGTATCGGGAATATCCCCATTCATAGGTCCGAGATCCACATCTATGAATTGAAAGGTCCGAATGATCAACTCTGCAATCAGTTGTTAGAATCAATAGGTGTTCAAATCGTTCATTTGAATAAATTGAAACCCTTTTTATTTTTATTGGATGATCATGATACTTCCCAAAGACCGAAATTCTTGATCAATGGAGGAACAATATTACCATT